CCCCCCCCCCCAATCCTATCCGGTATGAAACTATTTAGGGGAGACATGGGAGAATACGGTGTATGGGACAGATGGGAGAGAGCGGAGTATATGGGAGAGGATCCAGGTATAGGTATGTAAATATTTTCCTATCGGGGAATCTTAGGGATAGATGATTATGGTGTACGTATATTTACGGGCATAGCCAGACGTCATTTCTACGTTGAGTAGAAATGAGGAGGTAACATCTGAACGTTAATTCTAACTATATCGAGAATGGTAGTTGTATTCTATGAGATGCGGCAATTAAGTTCATATAGGTGAAAGTTTAACTATACAAAATATTTAATAATATGTTAATATCTAATATAACTATTTCATATGTAAAAATCTTGGGCGTCGCCACTTCCGGTGGGCACCCCAGGGGAGGCTATACGGANGGGGGGATATATCCATAATGTACCAGTAAAGTTGTTTTTAGTGTCAAAGTTTGACTTTAGCTTATTAAATTTGCCTTTTTTTAATTGTACATGTATATTTTTGTGTGTTAGGGTGTATCTAAATGGTAATTTTTCTATTCGCAGTTCTTTATTTTATTAATTATATAAGTATTGATTTAGTTAATTTTAAGAGCTCTGACCAATATTGTGCCAGCAGTCGCGGTTATACAATAAGGGCGAGTAAATTTTTTTTGGTTTGTATTTAGTTTTGTTGCTTCTGCTTAATTATTTAATTATTGGGGTGAAATCGATATTTTTTGTTAGGTGGTTTTTATGATTAAATATGAAAGTTCAAAATGAAACTGGGATTAGAGACCCCATTATTATGAATAGTAAACTTGTAATCTTAGTATTAATAGTTAGGATCTTTAAATTAAAAGAATTTGGCGGTAATTTAGTCTGTTCAGAGGAAYCTGCCCTGTAATCGATAATCCACGATGAATWTCACTTTATTTGGGCTTGTATATCGCTGTCATTGAATGTCTTATTAGAGAATTTTCGTTAATCATTAACATGGAAAATGTCAGGTCAAGGTGCAGCTATGATAAAGAAGAGGTGGGTTACATTAAATTTATTTTTGGATAAGTTTATGTAAATGGCTTTGAAATTGGATTTGAAAGTAATTTTTATTAGAATGTAAGGTTGATTTAGCTCTAAATTATGCACATATCGCCCGTCACTCTCGTTACTTAAAATGAGATAAGTCGTAACAAAGTAGGTTTACTGGAAAGTGATCCTGGTCATATCAAATTATAACTTTTAGGAAGTATTATTATTTACATTAATAAGTTAGTTGTGCAATTCAACTTAATTTGAGAATAAATTATTATTTTATTTATTAATTTATGTGATTTAATAGAAATAACTTTTTTTCTAGTATTTTTAAAAGAAGGAATTTTTATAATTATAGTTTATAGTACTGTGAAGGAATGGTTTGTTTCGTTTATAAGTAGTTTTGATTTAATGTACCTTTTGTATCAGGGTTGATTAATTTATCATATTTATTATAGGTTTCCCGAAATTGGAAGAGATATAGTTTAAATGTTAGTTAATGTGTTAAAATTATTGATAATTTAATTATAGTAATGAAATGTTATTCGTTTCTAAATATCTGGTTTTCTTGGAATTAAATTTAATTTAGGATCTTTATGTTTAAGGGAAAATTGGACTTCCCTTATTTTTAAGTTCTAATATTTTCGGGGATAAGCTCGAGATTAATTATATAAGTTGAAAATTGTATGAGATACGGTAGGCTTGAAATCAGCCGTCATTTATTTCGTTATAGAACATTCTTTAATTTTATTTATTTAGTTTTCTTTATTTTTTTACTTGAAAGATTTAATTAATTGGTATTTTTATGTTATAATGATTAAATTAGTATTTTAGTTAATTAAATTATAGGAACTCGGCAAATTTAGTGTTCGCCTGTTTAACAAAAACATGTCCTTTTGTTTATTTATATAAGGTCTAACCTGCCCAATGAGGAATTCAATGGCCGCAGTATTTTAACTGTGCTAAGGTAGCATAATCATTTGTCTTTTAATTAAGGGCTGGAATGAAAGGTTGGACGAGATATTAGCTTTCTTTGGTTTAATTTTGGGAATTTAATTTTTGAGTTAAAAAGCTTAAATTTATTTGTTGGACGAGAAGACCCTATAGATCTTTATAATTTTATATTTTAGTAATTTAGTGTGTATGTTTATTTTAAGTAAAAGAATTATTTGGTTGGGGTGACTGTAGAATTTCAGTAACTTCTATTGTATTTATTTCATTGATTGGTGTATTTTTGATCCATATTTTTATGATTAAAAGATTAAGTTACCTTAGGGATAACAGCGTAATTTTTTCGGAGAGTTCATATTGATGAAAGAGTTTGCGACCTCGATGTTGGATTAAAATAAGTTATAGGACGCAGGAGTCTATAAACTAGGTCTGTTCGACCTTTAAATTTTTACATGATCTGAGTTCAGACCGGCGTAAGCCAGGTCAGTTTCTATCCTCAATTCATATATACATTTTAGTACGAAAGGACCGGGTGTGTGGAATAATTTTTATTGTTTTGATTAATATTACTATTTTGGCAGATTAGTGCGATAAATTTAGGATTTATTTATGTAGGGCATTCTACAGATAGTAGTGTTTTTGATTTCTTATGTTCTTACTTTAATTTGTGTTTTGGTTGCGGTTGCATTTACTACTTTAATAGAGCGTAGGGTTTTAAGATATATTCAGCTGCGAAAGGGTCCTAATAAGGTAGGATTTATGGGCCTATTGCAACCTTTTTCTGATGGGATTAAGCTTTTTTTTAAGGAGCAAACTTATCCTTATTTTTCTAATTTTATTATTTATTATTTTTCTCCTGTATTTATATTAATATTATCTTTTTCTTTGTGGGTTCTTTTTCCTTATTTGGTTAATGTTTATAATTTTAATTTTGGGGTTTTATTTTTTTTATGTTGTACAGGTATGGGTGTTTATGGTGTTTTACTATCTGGGTGAAGATCTAATTCTAATTATGCTCTTTTAGGAGGGATTCGATCGGTTGCTCAAACTATTTCTTATGAAGTAAGAATAGCTTTAATTTTAATTTGTGTTTTGATTTTTATTTTTAGTTTTAGTTTTTTAGATTTTATAAAGTATCAGGAGTATGTTTGGTTTATTTTTTTCTCCTTTCCTTTGTTTTTTTGTTGATTTTCTTCTTGTTTAGCAGAAACTAACCGTTCTCCATTTGATTTTGCTGAAGGTGAATCAGAGTTAGTTTCTGGTTTTAATGTTGAATATAGAAGAGGTGGATTTGCTTTTATTTTTTTATCTGAATATATAAATATTATTTTTATAAGACTTTTGTGTTGTGTTATATTTTTAGGCTGTGATCTATATTCTATTTTTTTCTTTTTAAAGTTAACTTTTATGGTTTTTGCATTTATTTGGGTCCGTGGAACCCTCCCTCGTTATCGATATGATAAGTTAATGTATTTAACTTGGAGGGTGTTCCTTCCCTTATCTCTAAATTATTTAATTTTCTTTTCAGGTGTTATTTTAATGGTTCTATAATTTTAGTATTCTTTTTAGTGAATTAAAATAAATTAATCCTGAGGAATATTAAGTTTAAGGGGGGAGCCTTAGCATTCTTTTTAGTGAATTAAAATTAATAAGGGATAAATTACTTGGTAGCTTCTTAAAAGAGAGTAAGACATCTTTTTAGGCGAACTAATGATTTTTTTAGGCGAAGGTATTTTAAGTTAATAAAGGAATTGAACCTTTTTTTTTGTATTTTCAAAATACAGGCTTTTCTTAAGCTAATTAACTAAATAATTTTATCTCAAAGCTTTAATAGCACAGGGTTGATGATGAAGTAAGTAAAATAAAGAACTGTTAGAATTTGCCCTGTAAGAATGTAAGGTTCTTCTGCTGGGCGGGCCCCAATTCAGGTAAGTAAGATTAAAATAACTGCGAGTGTTCAAAATATAATTTGTCTAATTGGGTAAAATGGGAGGCCTTGGAATTTTCTTTTGTTAGTAAATGGGAGGATTAAAATAATTGCAATTGATGAAACTATTGCAATGACTCCCCCTAATTTATTAGGAATGGATCGTAGAATTGCGTATGCAAATAGGAAGTATCATTCTGGTTGAATGTGTACTGGTGTTACCAATGGGTTTGCGGGAATAAAATTTTCTGGGTCTATTAGAATTGGGGCTTCTCATAAGCTTAATAGAATAAAAAATATTAATGTTAGTGATACTCCTATTAAATCTTTAATAGAGAAATAAGGGTGAAATGGGATTTTATCAAAGTTTCTATTCAACCCCAATGGGTTTCTAGACCCTGTTTGGTGTAAGAATAATAAATGGATTACCACTATAGCTGCAATAATAAAGGGCAGTAGAAAGTGGAGGGCGAAAAATCGAGTTAAGGTGGCGTTATCAACAGAGAATCCCCCCCATAATCATTTAACTAAATCATTTCCTAGATAAGGAATGGCAGATATTAAATTAGTAATAACTGTGGCTCCTCATAAAGATATTTGTCCTCAAGGAAGGACATATCCTAGGAATGCGGCCCCCATGGTGATAAATAAAATAATAACACCTACTGCTCAGGTTATGAAGAGCTTATAAGAACCATAATAAATACCACGTCCGATGTGTAAATATAAACAGATAAAGAATAGTGAGGCTCCATTAGCATGTAGGCTTCGTAGGAGTCATCCATAATTAACGTCTCGACAAATATGAACAACTCTTCTAAATGCAAGTTCGATTCTTCCTGTGTAATGTATGGCTAAAAAAATTCCTGTAATAATTTGAATTATTAAGCATATGCTTAATAAGGAGCCAAAATTTCATCATAGAGAAATTCTAGATGGGGTAGGTAGATCAATTAGCGAATTATTAATGATCTTAATAAGGGGATGGGTTTTGCGTAGTGATTTGTTCATTAGCTCTTTATTCGTAAAGGTCCTTCATAAATATTTGCTACATAGGTTACGGCAATTATAGTTAGGAATAAATATGAAACGAGAAGAATTGTAATTGATATGTTACTTAAATTGAATAATTTATTTAATCTAATTAGCTGCTCGGCCCCGAGGGTGTGCTTCTTTATTGTGGGGCATATTCTTTTAGTTTCCAATTGTTCCACAAGAAAGAAGAAGATGACGGCCGAAAGGGTCAGCGGTATTATATACAGGGCTATTGATCATGTTGTGTAAAATTTTTCATTTGATGCCACTCTTGCTATATAAATGAATAAGACAAGCATTCCTCTTAATATAGAGATTACTAGGATGTATGAAAATCAGAATATATTAATTATTAGCCCTGTTATTATAGCTACTAAGATAGTTTGAATAATTAATGTTAATCCTATACTAAGGGGGTGTTTAGTTAATAAAAAGGTAATTCTAGTAGTTACTGATAGAATAGATAGAGTTGTCATTTTCAGTAGGTAGTTTATAAAAATATTAATTTTGGGGATTAATGATGAGGTTTAAAATTCCTTTCTGCTGAAGTTTTAAAGATTATTATCTATTTATGATTTACAAGATCATTGTTTTTTTTAAACTATTAAAACTTATGAGTTTTTTTTCTTTTTTGGCATTTTATTTTATGATTTTTTCGGGTTTAATTGTTTTTTGTTCTTTACGTAAACATTTATTGCTTACTTTATTGAGACTTGAATTTTTGGTTTTAGCCCTTTATTTCTTGTTTTTTTCTTTTTTAATTATATTTAATTTATCTTATTATTTTATTTTAGTTTTTTTAACTTTTTCAGTTTGTGAGGGTGCCATGGGATTAGGCGTTCTTGTAAGAATAATTCGTTGTCATGGTAATGATAATATCTCTAGTCTTTCTATTTTGGGATGATAAGAATATTATTTTATTTGCTTTTTTTGATCCCCTTTTCTTTGTTTAATATATGGTGATATTTGGTTTTTTATTTGATGGCGGGTATATTTTATTATTTAAGAACCTTTTGGTTTTTTAATTATTACTCAATAATAAGATATTCGTTTGGGGGTGATATTTTGTCTATATGTATAATTTTTTTAAGTTTTTGGATTATTACTTTGATAGTGATTGCTAGCTATAATGTTTATAAATCAAAAAATTATAGAGGTGAGTTTCTTGCTGTTAATGTTTTTTTATTATTTTTTTTAGTTCTTTCCTTTTGTACTACTAATTTATTTTTGTTTTATTTATTTTTTGAGTCTTCGTTAATTCCTACTTTATTTTTAATTTTTGGTTGAGGGTATCAGCCTGAGCGGCTTAGAGCTGGGTTTTATTTGCTTTTTTATACATTATTTGCTTCTTTGCCTCTTTTACTAGGTATTTTTTATATTATAAGGGACTCTTGTAGAGTGTTTTATTTTTTAATTAAGGTTGATTGTAATTTCTATTTGTTTATTTCGATGATTTTAGCTTTTTTAGTCAAGATGCCTATGATTTTTGTTCATTTTTGGCTCCCTAAGGCCCATGTTGAGGCTCCAATTGCTGGCTCAATAATTTTAGCTGGTGTTCTTTTGAAGTTAGGGGGTTATGGTTTAATACGTGTTTCTAATTTTATTTATGAATTTTTATTTAAGTATGGTTATGCTTTTATTGGTTTAAGACTTTATGGTGCTTTTTTAGTTGGGTTCTTATGTTTGTATCAGATTGATATTAAGTCTTTAATTGCTTATTCTTCTGTGGCTCATATAGGTTTAGTGCTTTGTGGTATTTTTTGTATAAATTCTTGGGGGCTATGGGGTTCGTTGGTATTAATGATTGGTCATGGCTTATGTTCTTCTGGTCTTTTTTGTTTGGCTAATATTATTTATGAGCGTGTTTCTAGACGGAGACTTATTGTTAATAAGGGTTTAATTGTTTTTATGCCCTCTCTTTCTTTGTTTTGATTTATTTTAAGATCTAATAATATGGCTTCTCCTCCTTCTTTAAATTTATTAGGTGAAGTTATGCTTATTAATGGTATTATGAGATGGAGATCCTTGAGTCTTATTTTTTTAGGATTTTCATCTTTTTTAAGATGTTGTTATAGAATTTATCTTTATTCTTATGTTCAGCATGGTTTTGTTTACAGAGGTCTAACTAAGTTTAATTTTAATTCTTTTCGGGAGTACTTTTTAATTTTTTGTCATTTAGTACCTTTAAATTTTATTATTTTAAGGGGTGATATTTTTGTTCTTTGATTTTAAGTACTCAGGTAGTTTAATTAGAATAATAATTTGTGGAGTTATAGGTATTGTGAAGATCTTGGGTCGTGTTAAATAAATGATCTGTTTATCTTTTAGGATCTTTAATTTTATTTTTTAGAGGGGTTTTATTTTTCTTTATGGGTTCTTTTTATTTGATTTGGGATTATGTTGTTTTTATGGATTGGGAAATTTTGTCGTTAAATGGTTGTATGATTACAATAACTTTATTGTTTGATTGAATGTCTTTAATTTTTGTGGGTTGTGTATTTATTATTTCTTCTATAGTAATTTATTATAGAGAAAGATATATGGGCTCTGACTTGGATAAAGTTCGATTTTATTTTTTGGTGATTTTATTTGTTATGTCAATAATGATGATAATTATTAGACCTAATTTGATAAGAATTCTAATTGGTTGGGATGGTTTGGGCCTTGTTTCTTATTGTCTGGTTATTTATTTTCAGAATTATAAGTCCTACTCGGCAGGAATATTAACTATTTTAACTAATCGTGTTGGTGATGTTGCTATTTTATTATCTATTGCCTGAATGTTGAATTATGGAAGATGGCATTATATTTATTATATGGGTATGTGAGATTTTATAGAGTTTTATCTTGTTTCTTTAATTATTTTGGCGGGTTTTACTAGGAGAGCTCAAATTCCTTTTTCTTCTTGATTGCCTGCAGCAATGGCTGCTCCTACGCCTGTTTCTTCTCTTGTTCATTCCTCTACTTTGGTTACTGCAGGCGTCTATTTATTGATTCGGTTTTCTGATATAATCTTGAATTTGGACTGCTCTCTGGTGTTAGCATTATCTATGATGACTATATTTATGGCTGGTTTAGGTGCTAATTTTGAGTTTGATTTGAAGAAAATTATTGCTTTATCTACCCTGAGTCAGCTGGGTTTAATAATGTCTATTTTATTTATTGGTTACCCTGTTTTGGCCTTTTTACATTTATTGACTCATGCCTTTTTTAAGGCCTTGCTTTTTTTGTGTGCTGGCCTTATGATTCATTGTATGAGAGATTCTCAGGATATTCGTCATATGGGGTTAATGGTTAATCATTTGCCTTTTACTTGTACTTGTTTTTGTATTTCAAATATATCATTATGTGGGATGCCTTTTATGTCTGGATTTTATTCTAAGGACATTATTTTAGAGATAATAATAATATCAGGTTATAATTTTTTTGTTTTTATAATCTTTTTTCTTTCTATCGGGTTAACTGTTTCTTATACCTTGCGTGTTATTTATTACACATTGTATTACCACAATAATGTATATAGTTGTCAGAGTTATACGGAAGATAATATTATAATAAAGTCTATAATTATTCTTTCTATTTTGGCTATTTTTGGAGGGAGAATGTTAAGTTGGATAATTTTTTCTGTTCCCTTTTTAGTTGTTATACCATTATATTTAAAATTAATACCTTTAATTTTTATCTTTTTAGGTGGTTGGCTGGGTTACGAATTTTCTGTTCCCTTTTTAGGAGGGGGTTTGCTTTCTGAGCGTTTTTATTTTATTTCTTTTTTTAGAGGTTCTATATGGTTTATGCCTTATTTTAGTACTTCTATAATTTATGGTAAGTCCTTTTATTTATCTAAGGGGTATTTAGAGGTGATAGATGGGGGTTGAGGTGAATACTTAATTTCTAATTCTTTTTTATTTTTAAGTTCTTTAATTAGAAGGGTAATAAATTATTATCAGTTTAATAATGTAAGGATTTTCATGATGGTTTTTGTTTTAATTATTATTTTTTCTTTAATTTAACTCAAATAGCTTAAGTTAAAGCAAAGTATTGAAGATACTTATATAAGATAAATCTTTTTGGGTAATTTACAGGAGAATGTCCTTTTTTTCATTGAAAATGAAATGTTTTATTTAAACTATATAAATAAGAGAAAAACGGAATTAAACCGCTTTAAAAGATAGTTAGCAGCTTCTTTTAGGATCTCCATTCTCTTTTAATTGGACTATAAGTCATTTTTTTCATTAACAATGAAAAGCCTCTCTTTGGCTTCAATTAATTAAGTAAGGAGAAATTTTCTCTAATTTTTAGGTCGAAACTAAATGTAATTTTTACTTCACTACTTTTTGTGAGGAAGACTAAGTAAGTACCTTTTAATTGCAAATTAAATGTTATTTTTAACTACATCCCCAGTTTGCTCAATCTAGGACCCCATTATTTCATTCATGGTATAGCCCAGCGAGTAAGATAGTAATAAATGTTGTTACAGTGATGAATCAGGTTATTATTGATGTGGTCTTTAAGGTAATAATTATTGGTAAGATAATTACAATTTCAATATCGAAAATTAGGAATAAGACAGCAATTAAGAAGAATTGGATTGAGAAGGGCATGCGGGATGATCTTTTTGGGTCAAATCCACATTCAAATGGGGATATTTTTTCTCGATCTAGAATAGTTTTTTTGGAAATAATTGTACATACAATAATAAGAATTATTGAGATTCTTAATGCTAGGGTTACTGATAGAATAATTTTTAATATTATTCCTTTTAAATATTAAACCTTTTAATTGGAAGTTAAATATACTTTTTATACTAAAGGAATTAACTACCTCATCAGTAAATTGAAATATAGAGGAATAATCAAACTACGTCGACGAAGTGTCAGTATCATGCAGCTGCCTCAAATCCAAAATGGTGCCGTCTTCTGAAATGGCATATAATGTGTCGTATTAAGCATACAGCGAGAAATGTAGTTCCAATAATTACATGAATTCCGTGGAATCCTGTTGCTATAAAGAAGCAGGACCCATAAATAGAGTCTCTAATTGTAAATCTAGATTCGTAGTATTCAAATCCCTGAAGAATAGTAAAGTATAGTCCTAGGATGACTGTAATGAATAAGGCTTGAGTGGCTTGGGAGTGGTTTCTTTCTATTAAGCTATGGTGAGCCCATGTTACTGTAATTCCTGAGCATAGTAAAATTATAGTATTTAATATAGGGATTTGTATTGGGTCAAATGTTATAATTCCTTTTGGTGGTCAAGTTATTCCGATTTCAATAGTTGGGGATAGGCTTCTATGGAAGAAAGCTCAGAAGAATGAAATAAAAAAGAATACTTCTGAAATAATGAATAAAATTATTCCTAGCTTTAATCCGTTAGTTACTGCTAATGTATGCTTTCCTTGGTATGTTCCTTCTCGAGTAATGTCTCGTCATCATTGAATTATTGTAAGAACAGTGATTAGGACTCCTAGTAAATATAATTTTATGTCGTTTTGATGGAATCATATAATTATTCCTGAAGTAAGGGTTATAGCCCCAATTGATCCTGTTAGGGGTCAGGGTCTATAATCTACTAGGTGATACGGGTGATTGTGTGATCTCATAAACTACTTCTCTAGTATAAAGAACTCTTAGGGTGGAAAATACATAAGCTTGGATAAATGCCACTGCTGCTTCAAATAGGAATAAAATAATATGGCAGATTATAATTATTGGTATTATTTGCGTTGTTGCTGTGACAACATTTTCTCCTAATAATGATATTAGTATGTGTCCTGCAATTATATTAGCAGTTAATCGAACTGCTAGTGAAGTTGGTCGAATTATGTTTCTAATAGTTTCAATGCAAACTATAAAGGGTATTAGAACGGATGGACTTTGTTCGGGCACGAGGTGAGCAAGTATGTGTTGGGTATGGTTAATTCATCCAAAAATTATGATAGATAGCCAGAGTGGGAGGGCTAGTGTGATTGTGTAAATTAGATGACTTGATCTAGTGAATACATAGGGCATGAGGCCCATGAAGTTGTTACATAGAATGAAGGTAAATAATGCAATGAATAGAATGGATGCTCTTGATCTATTAGGTCCTAAGAGTGTTTTGAACTCAAGATGCAGTTTGAGATTGATTGTTTTAAATAATGAATCATATCGTGAGGGAAGTAATCAGTAGGTTGAGGGAATAATTAAGAATCCTAAAAAGGTTCTTAATCAGTTTAATGAAAGGTTCATTGATGTTGCTGGGTCAAAGGTTGAAAATAAGTCTGTTATCATTTTCAGTTAACTTTTGGTTGAGTTCTTTCGTTCTTTAAGGCGATCACAGGTGTGGAGTATATATGGTAATATAGTAAGAAGCACACAATTAGGAATGATAAAATAAATATAATATATAGGACTGTTCATCATGCAGGTGCTATTTGAGGTATTAAGAAATATTATTATTAATATTTTTAGTTTGACAATCTAATGTTTTATTTAAACTAATTTCTTCATTAAGGGTGAGTGTTAATTACCATATACTGGTTTAAGAGACCATTACTTACTTTCAGTCACTTAATGAGTTATTTTTTAATCAATTGATGAACTGATTTATAGAAACTCTTTCTACAACAATAGGTATAAATCTATGATTTGCTCCGCAAATTTCGGAGCATTGTCCAAATAGAAGGCCAGGTCGATTAATGAAGATTCTTCCTTGGTTTAGGCGTCCAGGAGTTCCGTCAATTTTAATTCCAAGGCTAGGGATTGTTCATGAATGGAGAACATCTGCGGCTGTAACTAGAATACGGATTTGTGTGTTTATCGGTAAAACAGCTCGATTATCCACATCTAAAAGTCGGAAGTCTCTTATCTCTAGGTCATTAGTGGGTTTTATGTATGAATCAAATTCTACGTTATTGAAATCTGAATATTCATAACTTCAATATCATTGATGGCCAATAGATTTAATTGTTACTGCAGGGTTATTTATTTCATCTATTAAATATAAAATATGTAGTCTTGGTAGAGCAATAAAAATTAATGTGAAGGCAGGTAGAATTGTTCAGATTAATTCAATTGTTTGACCTTCTAAAAGATATCGGTTAATTAACTTATTGTAAAGGACTGTTCTTATTATATATCCAACTAGCACAGTGATTATTGTAAGGATTATTAAAGTATGGTCATGGAAGAAGATTAATTGTTCTATTAATGGGGAATTAGCATCTTGAGTCCCAAGGTTTCTTCATGTAGCTATTCTTAACGAAAGAGGATTCTTTATAAATGAAGCTTAAATTCATTGCATGTAATTTCTGCCACATTAAGAAGCGCAGATAATAGGGATTTCAGCATATGAATGTTCTGCGGGAGGGTACTTCTGGAATCACTCCACGTTAGTAGATAGGCTTTCTGAGAAAATAACTTGTCGTTTGGCGGCCATTCTTTCTCAAATAATAAATAGGAATAGGATAATTCCAATTAATGAGATGGTTCTTCCAATAGAAGAGATGATGTTTCAGCATATAAATCTATCAGGGTAATCTGAGTATCGTCGGGGCATGCCTCTTAGCCCTAAGAAATGTTGGGGGAAGAAAGTTATATTTACTCCAATAAATATAATTAAGAATTGAATTTTTAGTCAAAGAGGGTTTATAGTTAATCCTGTGAATAGGGGGTATCATTGAATAATTCCCCCTATAATTGCAAACACGGCTCCTATAGAGAGTACATAATGGAAGTGGGCTACGACGTAGTATGTATCGTGGAGAACAATATCAATTCTTGAATTTGCTAAAATAACTCCGGTTAGTCCCCCAATTGTGAATAAAAATACAAATCCTAAGGCTCATAAAATTCTTGGAGAAAATAAAATTATTCTTCCATGAAGGGTGGCCAATCATCTAAAGATTTTAATACCTGTGGGTACAGCAATGATTATTGTAGCTGAGGTAAAGTATGCACGTGTATCTACGTCTATACCAACAGTAAATATATGATGTGCTCATACAATAAATCCTAATAAACCAATGGCTAATATTGCATAGATTATCCCTAGGGCTCCGAATGCTTCATTTTTTCCAGTCTCTATTGCAATAATGTGTGAAATTAATCCAAATCCCGGTAAAATAAGAATGTAAACTTCAGGATGTCCAAAGAATCAGAATAAGTGTTGGTAAAGAATTGGATCCCCCCCTCCAGCTGGGTCAAAGAATGAAGTATTAAAGTTTCGATCTGTTAAGAGTATAGTGATAGCCCCAGCAAGGACCGGTAGTCTTAGGAGTAATAATAAGGCAGTAATACCTACTGATCAGACAAATAAGGGAATTCGATCGGGTCGCATTCCTGCGGGGCGTATATTAATAATAGTAGAAATAAAGTTTACTGCTCCTAGAATTGATGAGACTCCGGCTAAGTGTAGTGAGAAGATTGCTATATCTACGGATGCTCCTCTATGTGCAATATTTCTTGATAGGGGAGGATAAACTGTTCAGCCTGTTCCAGCGCCTCTTTCTACGAGTCTTCTAACTAATAGTAGTGTTAGGGCAGGTGGGAGAAGTCAGAATCTTATATTATTTATTCGAGGAAATGCTATATCTGGGGCACCAATTATTAAGGGTACTAATCAATTCCCAAAGCCTCCAATTATAATGGGCATAACTATGAAGAAAATTATGACGAAGGCATGGGCTGTTACGACTACATTATAAATTTGATCATCTCCAATAAATGATCCTGGTTGTCCTAATTCGATTCGAATAATTCATCTAAGAGATGTTCCTATTATACCAGCCCAGGCTCCGAACAGAAAATATAGAGTCCCGATATCCTTGTGGTTTGTTGAGAAGAGTCATTTATTCATGGATAAGGTGGCTGAATTAATAGGCGGTAAATTGTAAATTTATTTATGGTTATGAACCTCTTGTCAGGCTTTATAGTCAATATATGATATCAGACTGCAATTCTGAAGTAGTAATTATACTAAAGCTTACATTAACGCCTGTAATTTTAACTTTGAAGGTTAATAGTTTTTTTAACTTAAAGCTTTGGGGCTAAAAGTTCAAGACTGCAATCACAGGAAGGGAAACATTAATTGTAATTATTAATATAATTAAGCTTGGATTTATTTTTATATCTATGTTTCACTTAATTGATGTAGAGTGAATTAGCAAAGTTGATCTGATTAGCCGGAGATAATAAAATAATGTAATTAGCGAAGATATAATTATAACGAATATAATTGTAATTCTGTTAGATCTAATTATTGATTGAATAACTAATCATTTAGGGAGAAATCCGATAAAAGGGGGAAGGCCTCCTAAACTTAAGAATAAAATAATAATAAGGGATTTTTCTATATAGGAGGGACTCAGGTTAATCACTTGGTTAATAAAGAATGAAGAGTATGAATTGAATAGAGTTGTTATTATTACTACAATGAAAGAATAAATTACTAAATACTTTAGCCAGAACTCATTATTAAATTTTATACAAGCAATTATTCAGCCTATATGATTAATGGAAGAATATCCTAAAATTTTTCGGAGGGAAGTTTGGTTTAGCCCTCCAATTGCTCCGACAATTACTGTTAAGGCAATAATGATGGGTAAAATAGGGTTATTCACAATGTAAGATATGACGCATAGTGGTGCAATTTTTTGTCATGTTATTAAAATAGCACAATTTGTCCATGATATTTTTTCAAGGATCTCTGGAAATCAAAAATGGAAGGGAGGTACCCCAAGCTTAATTATTATACTTAATAATAAAGCTATATTAACAAACTCTTCTCCTATAACGGGAGAAATTACAATAGAAGAGTTTAATAATACAGAAATTAATATTAATATAGATCCTAAGCTTTGAATAAGGAAATAAATTATACATCTTTCGGAAGATGCTATGTTTTTAGATTTATATAGGAGGGGAATAAATGAAATTAAATTTATTTCAAGGCCTATTCATATCCCCAACCATGTTTCAGATCTAATAACAATGCTTGTTCCTAATACTATAGTTGTTAAAAATAAGATTATTCTACTGTTTAGGATTAAAAAGAAGAAGGCTTTACTTCTATAATTAGGGTATGAACCTAATAGCTTTTTTAGCTTATCTTTTTATATTTTGGTGTAGGATGCACAAGGAGTTTTGATCTCCTAAGATTTAGTTTGAATCTAAAAAATATAATAAGGGTATATTTATACATAATCTATCCTATCAAGATAACCCTTTTATCAGGCACCTTATTATTTATACCCCCCAATTTTTTTTTGTTTTGACAAAAATTGGGGCCGTTTATTATTTATTTTTGTGTTGTTGTGTTTATTACTATTATTTGATGGTTTGTTTTAGTTGATTTATTGGAATTATATTTTTTGGGGGTGGGTTTACGGGTTTAATTTGTTTTATAATAGGTATGTCCCCTCAGAATTCAGAAAAGGGTGAGTTTAGGATTTAAATTCAGGCCAAGTTCATGTATTTTGACAAGATAGGGATTGTTTATC